AGATGCTATAACAAAACTTCGTAAGAAAATTTCTCGCGAAATCTATGAAGATAGAATCGGGTCTCAACAGGAAAATAGATGTTTTACTACTAAGCACAAGTTTCGTGTTGGACGCAGTACTCATACTGGAAATTTGGATCAAGGATTCCTCTATCAATCGTCATCTACTTCAGAGATCCTTTCTGAAACATTTTTCAAATACAAAAGTTTAGTATCTTCCCAAGAATGAGTGAATTTAGGCAGGATGTTTTTCTCTTGTACAGAATAACAAACGGCGGGTCAGGTACATTTTTAAAAAATTTCATCGTCAATGCGAAATCCTTATTCAAATGAAAATCCGGGAGAGATTCAAAAAAAAGATGCAGGGTCATTTGTCCGCCTGGCTAGTCAAGCATGAACTAGTTCATAGATCTTTGGGCTTTGATTATCAAGGAATCGAAACTTTACAAATAAAACCCGAGGATTGGCACTCCATTGCTGTCATTTCATATGTATCTGGTTACAATTATTTACGCTCCCAGTGTGCCTATGATGTAGCACCTGGGGGACTGTTAGCTAGTGTGTATCATCTTACGAGAATACAGTCTGGTTTGGATCAACCAGAAGAGGTATGCATAAAAGTATTTGTCCCAAGGAGCCATCCTAGAATTCCGTCGGTTTTCTGGATTTGGAAAAGTTCAGATTTTCAAGAACGGGAATCCTATGATATGTTGGGAATCTCTTATGAGAATCATCCACACCTGAAACGTATTTTGATGCCTGAAAGCTGGATAGGATGGCCCTTACGGAAGGATTATATTGCGCCTAATTTCTATGAAATACAAGACGCTCTTTGAATATCAATCTTCACTTCTACGCCTACAGACATTCAAGGAATCTTTTTCTATTCTGTTCTAGATCAAAGAGATTCATTGGATTTTCATGCGTATTATAGATGGCCTCAATCAAAAATAGAGTTTCATTACAATTTTCCAATTTGGAAGATCTTTCTTTCGGGGGAGCGGGGCTCCTAAAATGAACAAAAAAAGAGTTATGCACCACGAACTTTGTACCGCGCACAGCACTTAGATGGGCTCTCAAAAGTCACGTAGGAGGGAATAAAAACGAAAGAAAGGAAAAGGGGTTGCTGAGATTCTATTTGGACTATATCGGAAATGAATCTTGCCTATTCCCAACTATCTACTCCTTAAAACCGGACTGTTGGGTTTTCAAACAACTAACTTTACTTTTTGGATATGAAGGATTTATATTTTTTGTTTGAATGAGAAGAGGCATCATAGAAACAAAGAAAAAAGAAGCCGAAACAGCATCGAATTCTTTTCCTATCTACAAAAAGATAGGGAGGTATATCTCTAGACACCTAGATGGAGAAATTATGGTTCGTGGTCTAGACTAGTAACCAATATGTCTGATGATCCATATCGAATTTTTATGAGTATCTATTAGTAACTACATGCCAGGAACCAGATTTGAACTGGTGACACGAGGATTTTCAGTCCTCTGCTCTACCAGCTGAGCTATCCCGACCCTGCCCGACATATTATGCCCATCCTACTCGATGGATTAGGTCTCTGTCAATTCAAATGACAGAGAATCAAAAAGCATTACAAATTACAAAGTCTTACCCAGGGAATTCCTGAGATCTTCAACAAGAATACTTTGTAGGTTTCATTGAATTAAGAATCATGAATATGTACTGTGAATGATTCAAACGGGGGTTCCTTACTCAGAGATGTTCTTTTGTACGTATATCGTACATCTCAAGGACTTGTGATAACGGAGGAGCATTTCTGCTCCAATCCAGTTGGCAAAGTGTGGTAAAGTGTAGAGTGAATCAAAAAATATCGTGGAATGGAACCGCTGATGAAAAAGAGGATAGAGTTAGGGGGATGGGCCTTTTGTTTAGTGTGATTGGGGATAGAGGGACTTGAACCCTCACGATTTCTAAAGTCGACGGATTTTCCTCTTACTATAAATTTCATTGTTGTCGGTATTGCTATTGACATGTAGAATGGGACTCTATCTTTATTCTCGTCCGATTAATCAGTTCATCTATCAGACTATGGAGTGAATGATTTGATCACTGAATTTGTGGGGATCGATTCATAATAATGCTTCCATTTTTCATCTAAAAAAAAGAAGGATTCGGGGAGGAATTAATATGAATCGTTTGATTATTTCAGTATACGTATGTATCTAGGTTCATCCTTCCTCCCTTCCTTGGAAAGATTCCTCTAGCAACGCAGTCTACCCCATTCGTTAGAAGAGCTTCCGTTGAGTCTCTGCACCTATCCTTTTTTTTCCTGAAAACAGGATTTGGCTCAGGATTGCCCATTTTTGATTCCAGGGTTTCTCTGAATTTGAAAGTTTTCACTTAGTAGGTTTCCATACTAAGGCTCAATCCAATCAAGTCCGTAGCGTCTACCAATTTCGCCATATCCCCTTTTTTGTTTTGAAACTAGGATCCCCTTCCCCCTCTTTCTTTTCTTTCTCATTTTTCTTTCGTTTTTGTTTCTACCGTAACCTTTTAATTCATTAGATTAGATAGAATTCTCTATCTAAAACTCTAAAAAGTTTATCCGTTTCGTTTACTCCTATTTGATTTCTTATGTATCTTATCTATCGGAGAACAGGTATTTTGGCCAATCAGAAATGATTCTAGCATTGATGAATCCGCAATTCAACATGGATGGATCTATACCACAGAATATATACCTCTCTTCTTCTCACTTTGAGGGTGCCGTTTTTAATACTTAAATGGTCGATTCCTTGTTGTCTTATCGCTCTGAATGAAACCAGAGGAATGTCTCATTTTTTTTCTGTTCTGTATTGTAGCCTTAGTTATATAATTATCTTGATTCTTTATAATCATATAAATAGAAAAGAGAATCCTATAACTAAAAATGAAAACTAGAATCAATGAGACATCGAAAAGAGACATCGAAAATCAAAAGAAAAATTCGATTGATTTTCGATTTGATTTCAATTGAAAAAGGATATATAATTCTATTTGAGATTTCTTGTTAGAGAATATTCATTCTGAATTCGATTTCTATATGCTAGAATGCTAGAGGATTTCTGAATAGCTAAGATCCTGGCAGTTTGCGGAATTCCTATGTAAAATTTCTGTTATGTGAGCCCGCTTAGCTCAGAGGTTAGAGCATCGCATTTGTAATGCGATGGTCATCGGTTCGATTCCGATAGCCGGCTTTTTTATTTGTTCGATTTTCTACTTTGAAACATGAATTTCTCCTTGACACCAAGGAATGGAATATTGAAAAGACTTCTTTAACCGTCTTTCAAAAAGTAACTGATCGAGTATGTCGTAAGAACTTCCAACTATGAATAAAAAAAAAAAGCTTCGAGCACTTAGTAGCAAATCAAGAAAAGTGTTCTTAACTTGCTATATATACCAAAGAGTCTGAATATTGGTACAATTCATCGCATTCTTCTTTGTAGTAGAGTACTTCAGTAGATTTTGGTTCGTTTATCATTTAGTTCAGTCTTAATTTAGTCAATTACATTTGCAATAAAAAAGGAGTCTTTATGTCTCGTTACCGAGGGCCTCGTCTCAAAAAAATAAAACGTCTGGGGGCTTTACCGGGACTAACTACTAAACGCCCCCCCGCACCCGATCGTCAAAAGAAAAAAAAAAAATCTCAATATCGGAGTCGTCTAGAGGAAAAACAAAAATTGCGTTTTCATTATGGTCTGACAGAGCGACAATTACTTAAATACGTTCGAATCGCTAGCAAAACCAAAGGATCAACAGGTCAAGTTTTACTACAATTACTTGAAATGCGTTTGGATAACATAATTTTTCGATTGGGTATGGCTTCGACCATTCCTGGGGCCCGGCAATTAGTTAATCATAGACATATTTTAGTTAATGGTTGTCTAGTAGATATCCCAAGTTATCGCTGCAAACCCCGAGATATTATTACAACGAAGGATGAACAAAAAACTAGAGCTCTCATTCAAAATTCTCTTGCTTCATTCTCCCAGAAGAAATTGCCAGAACATTTGACTCTTCACTCATCCCAATATAAAGGATTAGTCAAGCAAATAATAGCTCGTCGTCGGGTTGGTTTGAAAATCGAAGAGTTGCGAGTTGTAGAATATTATTCCCGTCAAACTTGAACCTAACTAAAAGAACAAAGCTTCGGAAACTTTGGCCCCCTTATTTGACAAAATAAATCGACCTAAGATAGGGGAGTTCCTAGTTATGTATCATAGATCGGCGGGGATATTTTCATTCCTTGGCCGCTCTTTCCAGTATTTTTCCGTACTACAAAATAAAGAATTTATATCAAAGAAAGAGCCCTTTGCTGGAAGTATTCAATTTGATTTGATACATTGTGGTCAATTAAGGTTCGTGAATTCCGTGAAGGGACGGAGAGAGAGGGATTCGAACCCTCGGTAAACAAAAGCCTACATAGCAGTTCCAATACTACGCCTTGGACCGCTCGGCCATCTCTCCAAAAAATATGATGTTCTGATTATGGCCTCTAAACCCGGTAAATCCCAAATTCACAATTATACTTATTGTAATCAATCGAAACACACAACACAACCTTTCACGAAAAAAGGTCATAGGAATATTTTCCTTCTATCAATTTTGACTAAAATATATAACTCTATGCGAATCTTGATAACGAATTATTCGATTCTACTGTTGGGAGGACTGATCTACCGGATCAACCTCATCCGAGTACTAAATAGGACTTTTCGAGTTATACTGATACGAATACAAATACAAAAAAGAATGAAACTCTTGTGGGTACTGATCCAACGGGTCAATCCCATCCAACCGTTCAGAATATTTGTATTTTTGCGAAGATTTCTCATTCTTCTATTTTTATTTTTTTTAGGAACGTTCTGCTTTTTGGTTGCCCCACAACCTAAGAATCTCTTAAACCTCACTAGGACTCTGCCTTCGGAAGTCAGGTACTTTCGAAAACAGGATTCACGTCAAGTCCGCGGGATAGTTCGGCCCATCAATATCCGGATGGACTGTCGGATCGCAATCCAAGTGAAGGATTGCTTGCATCCGCTATACAACCGGAACATCCAGGAGGGTCCTCTCGATCCGCCAGACCAGTCCCAGATTCTATGGGAGCAAAACCGTTTGCTCGCCTCTGAGCTGGACCGACAGCAACAGACCCACAGACAAGCGGTCGGCTTAGCCGCGCTCCAGTCCCAGATTCTATGGGAGCAAAACCGTTTGCTCGCCTCTGAGCTGGACCGACAGCAACAGACCCACAGACAAGCGGTCGGCTTAGCCGCGCTATATATCTATAATCTTCAAAGAAATATCATAAGCGCTCGGGATTCATACCGAGAACTCTCTCTAACATCAACCTCAACGATCCAGGAGTTGGAGAGCCGGGTTTACTGGTTCCAGGAAACTAACAATTCTGTCACTTTGCAAGACGAAAACTTCCGCCTGCGGGAAGCTAATAACCGCCTCCGGGAGTCCAAGCTAACCCTCATAGGTGATTTGCTCATGGCAAATCAGGAAATAGAAATAGCAAAGGGAGAAATAAAAATATTAACCGACACGATAAAAATTCAAAAAGCGAACGTAGAAAGTAGTACCCTCAGTCTGCATAAATTGTTGTGGTCTGTAACCGAAGACACGTAACCAAGAGAGAAAAATAGAAAAGGTTTTTCTCAAAGTAAAAAAAAGACTCGGGGGATAAAAAAAACATACAGGTTTTTTTATCCCCCGAGTCTTTTTTTTTATGTGATTTCGTACTGTCCAATTCCTTTGTTTGTAGGATTCTTATCCTACGAGAGGTAATGAGAAGAATTAGGGAGTGGATTGTGAACTATGCCTAGATCACGGATAAATGGAAATTTTATTGATAAGACCTCTTCAATTGTAGCCAATATCTTATTACGAATAATTCCGACAACTTTAGGAGAAAAAGAGGCATTTACCTATTACAGAGATGGTGCGATTTGATTCTTTTTATTTATTTACCATTCTCCGTCTTACGAGCGAGTAAAGGCACATGATTTGGGATAGAACGAAAAAGATTATTCTATTTTTATATATTATCTGAATCTGAAAAGAAACCTGAAAGAAACCTACGCTTCATGAAGGTGAAGTTTGGAAATAGAACAATTCCTTCTATCGTGTATCCCCGAGTGATGCAGCCTCAGATGCTTTCATTTTAAATTTGAGTATTGAGCGAAAGGTTTCACCTATAGGTTCTTACAAGTCAATCCTACTTCACTAATACCAATAGGCGGCATAGAGGAAGAAGCACTACACCTAGGAATCAACAACAAGAAAACTTTAGTTAGAACTTACTCCCTTTTCCTTAATCGGGATCAGGACTAACAAACAAGAGTGGTTGGGACAACAAATATCCATCTCGTTCGTACTTTGGATACCCGTAGAACCAGCGAAGTCCGTTGAAGTGACTCATTCCTGGAACATAGGAGGCGTTGAGGACAAAGAAATTGTTGGAGTTACCTTTTCTATCTACTACCAATACGCTGGATGTTAAGAAAAGACCTCTTGCAGGAAGGCTGGCTAGAGATTTCTTGTAAAAATACTAGCCCCTCTCAGTTCATAAAATAAAAATCTTGCAATATCTTTTTTTTTTGATTCCAGGGATTCTTATCATTCATTATGTACAGAAGGGAGGAGCCGTATGAGATTGAAATCTCACGTACGGTTCTGGAACGGGGATTATTTGACTAGAATGAACAACCGTAACGGATGTCAGCTCAATCCGAAGGAAATTATGCAGAAGCTTTACATAATTATTATGAAGCTACGCGACTCGAAATTGATCCCTATGATCGAAGTTATATACTCTATAACATAGGCCTTATCCACACAAGCAATGGAGAACATACGAAAGCTTTGGAATATTATTTCCGAGCACTCGAACGAAACCCATTTTTACCACAAGCTTTTAATAATATGGCCGTGATCTGTCATTACGTGCGACTATCTCCACTATAGAAAGAGGGAAAGAAAGATCCAATCCGCCAGTCAATACTAGAACGAAATATAGGCTTTCTACATATTTATCGTACAAAGCAACGATTTTTATTAGCTGTAGCAAAGAAAGAGACTTCATAAAAGCCAAAATAGGAAGAAATAGATATGCCTATAAGACTAGATTCTATGGATAAAAGCTCTAATTGAATTGATGGGGGAAGCACCGTAAAGATCAATTAGCAAGGGTTTTGGCCGATACAATACGAACTGCTTTCCTTATGTCATGATATGAGATAAAAATTAGGAATCCACTTATGTAATAGAGTCGATCCACTAAGGTATTCAGCAGCGGTGTAGTATCAGATCCCAAAGAGAGTAAGGCCGTTCTTTCTTCTGGAGGAAAGAAATTCTTTTTCAAAGATTCTATAGAAATTTCGATATGAAATCGAGATAGTTACCTTTCAGAAAATGCTAATGATAGCAGAGATAAGAGATAGATGTCTATGCTTCATTTTTCTGAAGGTGGGAAAAAAGAAAAA